CCAAACTGTCTAGTTTCCTTTGATTATTGCAGGGCATATCTCATTTCAAGATTTATCGACTGACTTGATCGGGATCCTATTTCCAGTCTACTTCATTTTTTGAGTTCAATTTTCTTTAATTGCTTTAGTTAGTATAACTCTAGATGTTACACTTAGACAAATTTTCTTGTTTTCGCCCAGGATTCTTCCTAAAGAAAGCAAATAGAATTATTATTTTGTGTTTAAGAATTTCGAATTTATTATTCTTTTGATTATTTGAATTTTCTTTATCAAAATGTGAGTTCGATATTTTGATTTTTTCATTTTTTAGGAATAGAGTCGGGGGGTTTTTTTCTTAGTAATTTAGAATAGAACAAGTATTCAAATGTACGAGAATGGGTAGGTATTTCCATCTCAGGATTTCGAATATCTTAATCTTAGTGTTGGTATATTCCGTTTATTAGATCTGGGTGGGGTTGTCTCTTGATTGAATACAGAAAAAGAAGACCACCCCCCCTTTTTGTTTTGGTGTTCTTCGCCGGGTATTGGTAAGGTATACCAAAGAAAAGGAGTATCACTGGCTTAACCCCTTGATTGTGGGCAGGAAAATTCATATTCATATGGAATTTCCCTCCGATGATTAATGACTAAGGTTTGGTTTGTTTGGAAAAAAATGGATTCGATCCCTTGAAATCCGTTTTTTGGCTTTTCTGTTCTGCTTTAAACGATTCTCGTGAGTGAGTTTTTAGGACAAATTTTGTTTCAATGAAACAACCGGTCAGTTACAAGCAACAAACAAGAATGAAGAAATCAAAATTATACAATTTTTTATTTCAAATGAAAATATGAATTTTATTCATTTTTTTATAGGGCTATACGGACTCGAACCGTAGACCTTCTCGGTAAAACAGACCAAACTTATTATTATCAAAATGATATGAACTGTTTCAAAGACCCAACATGCATTTTTTTTTGCATTGGGCTCTTTCATTAACTGATAGAAATATCAGCCAATCCGCCATATTTTTTCTTGACAGAAAAATAAGATAAGGAGATGGCTCCATGTGCTCTGATTCATTATTTGGGATTCTAATTCAGGAGCACTCCCAAAGTGTTTCAAGGGTGAAGTTATTTTGACGTAGGTCTGCCTTTGGCCTCGAATTTGAAGTTAAATGAAGTCTCTATCGTTCGGCTTAAAAAATCCAATATGAAACTTCATACACCTTCAAGTTCATAGGACGAAAAGAGATTTTTTGAGGGCCTTATACTCATTATGCCTGGCATTGAATATACGGGTATTCACCTTATCAATATCTCAAGATGGGGCCTGTTTGGTACCTAAAAGGGCACTCAAATAGGACCGAACCTCTCGTCAGGCTATTGTTCTCTTAAAGTTATTATAGAGTAAGACGTAGATTTCTCAATAAGATCCATTTTTTGGATTGTATGGTGGATTCCCCTGAAAAAACATTGGCGCGCGTGTAAACGAGGTGCTCTACCAACTGAGCTATAGCCCTTAGTGCTTGTGATGCATATTTTATCATGTATATAATTTGTTGTCAAGATGAATATTCTATGATCCAACATCCTCAATTTTTGAATTTTTGAGTGGTATTGGTTCGATTATTATTGCTTATAAGGAATATGATATTTATAATCCATCGACAGGATGGGTTCCATTTGGTTCTTTTTGGGATGATAAATGACCTACTTAACTCAGTGGTTAGAGTATTGCTTTCATACGGCGGGAGTCATTGGTTCAAATCCAATAGTAGGTAGAACTTATTAGATACCATTGACTCCGGTATCTAATAAGTTTTTTGCCCCACCCTTTTCTCTTTTTATAGATTTTGTATTTTTATTTATTTCATTTTTGAATTGCGTTATATCAAAATTGGATTCTGCTTGATTGGATTCTGTCGAGTGAATGCAATCAAAATAGGGTTTAGAAACAGAAACTCTTTTGATTATTTGAACGAACCAACTAGTTATGAAATTGCACTGACAGCCTCGACTCTTGTCCTAGCTCGTCGGAGAGCTAGATTTGCCTCAATTATTTGTCTCTTTCCTTCAGCTTTTCTCAAACTAGCTTCTGCTATTTCAAGAGTTTCCTGAGCTTCTTGTGGATCAATATCACTACCCTTTTCCGCATCATTTACTAAAACAGTGATCTCATTATTGCCTATTCTAGCAAAACCGCCCATCAGAGCCATCGTTAACCATTGGTCCTTAAGGCGTATTCTCAAAATCCCTATATCTACAGCTGTAGCAATAGGAGCATGATTCGGTAATACGCCAATTTGACCACTATTTGTAGATAAAATGATTTCTTTCACTTCTGAATCCCAAACAATTCGATTAGGGGTCAGTACACAAAGATTTAAAGTCATTTCTTCAAATTGCTCTCCATTTCTAAGTTGATAGCCTTCGCGGTAGCTTCATCGATATTACCTACTAAATAAAAGGCCTGCTCAGGAAGAGCATCTAATTCTCCGGAAAGGATCAATTGAAACCCTTTAAT